ATTTGTAATAAATTAAAAGAATTGAGAAACCATTCTTGGAAACAGAATTCTGATTTTTTTTCTGGAATTTTGTATAGAATATCAGAACAAAAGTGATTCAATTTCTACCATTATTATGATATTCCAATCCGATTGGATACCGGAAAAAGAAAGGGATTCAGTGTTTTCGCTGAGATAAAGACAAAGTAATCAGAAACAATATAGAGTTTCTTTTTTGTCCCTTAACTCTTTTGGTCGATTCCATTGTTAAAGGTAAAAAAAAAATGATTTTCCGAGAAAAGAGATATTTTTTTTTACCTATTGAGTATTCTATTTTAGTAGAATTCGTAAAATACGAAAGAAAGCGGGTTGTATTTATTAAACTTAAACACGTCCAGATATAGATCTATATATACCCATATATGTCTCCTTTTTTATTGCAGTTGTATTCGGGGCAGCACGGGCCTTGTTCTATCAAAATTTCTACTTTCTATTCAATGAAAAATTGAAGCACGATATTTTCATTCTCTATAGGCATCATAGATAGATACCTGATTCTATATCCGTGTTATTTCTGTTCTGGTTCTGGGGTTTACATATACTCATAATTTTTGTTATAATGGAAATTGAAAAAAAAAATGGAAATTAAGAAAGATTTTTTTATTGAAAAGAATCAATACTGATTAGCTATTTTTTTGATTTTCTTATGTCATTAGAGAAAGAAAATTTGAGATACAAATCGAAGAATCGTTCATGAATTCGCAGTCAAGTCAATAGTTAATGGTTCAAATTGATTATGAATTTGTACTTTTGTGACTGAAAGTCCATATTTTTTCATCTATTTTGTCTTGTTTCGGCGGCATGGCCAAGCGGTAAGGCAGAGGACTGCAAATCCTTTTTCCCCGGTTCAAATCCGGGTGTCGCCTGATCAATAAAAGACCCGAAATCCCTTATCTACATCGACTGCTATAACTCACCGAATTATTCCCCAGCAGAAGGAGAGGAAAAAAATAAAAAGACTATACGTGCTTGATTCGAAGCATCTGGAGATTCTCGAAAGGTCTGTGTCTAGGATTCAAAGAAAGATTTTAGTAGTGGAACGGAATCGAGAAGTCTTGATAGACCTTCCTTCCACTACTAAGGTGACTGATCCTTGAATTCGCTTGGATAGCCGTAGGGGGAATATAACTAATTAATAGTTAATAATTGTGGAAAAGGCGGAGGATACTTTGTATACAAACTCACTAGTGTTCATGAGTACTCAGGTATTCGATCAATATTCGATTGGATAATTTTTTATAGCAAAAGATGCAAAAAGAACTTCTTTTCAGTAAACTCTACCCCTCTAGTCAAGAATGGAATAGACTTCGATTCTTTCAAAAAAAAACGTTCAGAAATAGATCAAATTGGAAATCAATAGAGGTATGTGATAGATAGCGATCTATCTTGCTTATCCATTTTTTATGCTTTTTTTTTTTTTTGAATTATGAACAAAAGTAAAGAATAAGTCTTATTATTCCTACATCTTACTTATAGTGGATTTGTTGGATTGGTTCATAAAATTCATAGTCTAGGGTAAGAATCCCTTTTTGACTCTGCACCATTGATTTTACTATTATTAGTGAACAATAATGGAATAATTCCTTCATATTCATAGAGAAGAGATAGGGGACATAATTCACATGGATATAGTAAGTCTTGCTTGGGCTGCTTTAATGATAGTCTTTACATTTTCCCTTTCACTCGTAGTATGGGGAAGAAGTGGACTCTAGAAGTACTACTAATTTAATTTAATTGAGTTGAGGAATCAAACTAATTGTTTTATCGATCATTCTGTAAAGCGTTTTAATTTTAACTAGAATAATCTAATGTCAATCAAACAGATATTTCAATGGCCCCTATGTTTGTATTTCGAAAGGAGATGTAGATAAATTGATCTATATTAAGTCTGTATCTTTATACAGTACAACTTTATACACTAAAAAACATTAATCTAATAGTCTACTAGATAGTATGGTGGAAAAAAATCTATGAATCTTTCTACCATACTATCCGATCTCATAGAATGATTCTAGCCTGTTCATTTCATTTAATATTTTAATTTAAGAAGCGAAACAAAATTGGAATTTTTTCTATTTTTTCAATCATTGATAACGAGCTAAGAAGTCAAGTTTCATTCAGATTAATCATTTTGGCTGACCGTTTTTACGTATATTATAAGTAAAAAAGCAGTAGGAACTAGAATGAAGAGTGCAGTAGCAATAAATGCGAGAATATTTACTTCCATAATCTCATCGTTTTTTTACTTCGCAATAACTCGGGATTTAATCCCATAGAGATGATAAAAATTTCGACTGCAAGTCAATTCAATGGGATGAATTACATCTCAATGATATTGAATCGGATCAATATCATGAATAACCGTAGCTATCAAATCAATTCGTCGTCGCGAATTGAATAGTATAACATAGGAAGATCTTTTATCCATACTGAATCCAAAATGAAATTCCTGATCGAATCAAGAATTCTTTTATTCTCATTGTTTTACATTCTTTCTTTTCTATAACCTACCGTCTTCCTTGTACAATCATCTATGAAGTATCATCTCATCACTTTCCACTTCCATTGGTTACAAACCCCACAAAAAAATCGAAGTAAACTGGAAAAAGGGAAGGAGTTAAGCTCTAAACTCCCCTTTTTAATGATCGAATTTTCTATCAAATTCATTATTTGAATTTGAGGGTTTGTTTGTTCTTTCTTCGATAGCAATAGCACCTTTCCTTTAAAAGAAGGAAAAAAATTCTTCATTAGCTCGCTAAAAGGATGGGATCTTTATTTTATCTTTCTTTTATTACTATCCCTTTTTCTTAGATCTTAGATTAGTACTAGGACGCATATATTAAAAGTCCGGTGTACAATTTGAATGAGATAGATTGTTTCAAATTTTAATTACTTAGTCTTAATCATTGAGATTACACAAAATCGCAGCCAGAAAGGGAAATAAGGTTAATCGAAAAAGTTTTTTATCAGGATAACTAGAAAGTATAATTCAATTTTGTATTGTACAAAAAAAAGAATTCATGTGCTCCCTCGAAACATATGGTACTTTATTCCATTAGATAGACGCGAGAAATTTAAAACCCGACCCATCTTGGAATCCTCAATATGATGTTCCCACTAATTGTACTAGTACTAATCCACATATATCTCTCTCCCACCAATCGGTACTAGTTGAAGTAATAAAGATCTCTCTATTTGTTTGATGAGAAAGAAAGACGAAAGAAAAAAGAATTTTAAATCCCTATATTGGAAATGAAATTCTATTCCTTTTCTCACTTTTCCAAGAAAACGGAGAAATCAATTGATTATTTATTGGATCGGTCGGGACTGACGGGGCTCGAACCCGCAGCTTCCGCCTTGACAGGGCGGTGCTCTGACCAATTGAACTACAATCCCAGGGAAATTCAGTATACAGCATCCATATTTTTATGATTTCAATCAAGCCATTTCATTTCTATTTAGAATTTTCATGTTGTAACAGAGACGCAAGTGATATATTGATATCCACATGGGTATGCACTTTAGTGAGAGTGACACGAATGACTAGTAATTCTTTCGTTATTTCAAAATCGCTTGATAATCAATCTTTCAATAAAGAAAAAAGAGTCTTTTTTTTTTCTCTTTTCCTTCGACTTTATACTTAAAAATCCTGATAGGAATCTAAGTCATTAGTATGATTCGAATTTCTCGGAACAAATAAATCGAGCCAAACAGGTATATAGCAAAAAATTGGACTCTTATATTCTCATGTATCAGCTCTTTCTGGAGGAAAAAAAATGTCCATCTCATGATGGATGAGCTAATTCTCTTGGGCCGAGCTGGATTTGAACCAGCGTAGACATATTGCCAACGAATTTACAGTCCGTCCCCATTAACCGCTCGGGCATCGACCCAGGAAGAATCAATTTTAGGCTTATTGGTAATCCATGATCAACTTCCTTTTGTAGTGGAGTACCCTACCCCCAGGGGAAGTCGAATCCCCGCTTCCTCCTTGAAAGGGAGGTGTCCTGAACCACTAGACGATGGGGGCCATACGGGTCCGACTGCCATCATACTATGCTCATAGTATGAGTAGTTTTTTGAAATTGTCAATATAATGTAATAGTATGATTAGACCCGAAGGATCTTTCCGCCTTTCATGATTCCAGAGAGTTTTTTGATTCGTTATTCTTTTTTATTTTATGAATTCTTCCCTCTAACCGCCATTCGATACGATATATAAATTCATTACATTATTATTATCTATTCTATATATTAATATAGATAACTATATTAGATAGTATCTATTAGAAATATTTATCTAGTTTCGATTCGAGAATTCTTTCTTTTCTATAACTTTTATAGAATTATATTCGAATTCTCGAATTTTATTTATCTTCCTATATAAATAAAATTTCGATAAAATATTCTATTTATTATTAGAATTCGAAGATTTATTATTCTAAGATATTATCTACTTAAGATATTCTCGAATCGAAATAATAGAAAGAAAAATTTTCTTATTTTGTTCTATGTATATGTTATAGAAATGATTCTAGATTAAAAAATAACAAAGAGAAATATAAATTTTACTAAAAGTAAAAGATAAAAAAATCGAATAAAAAATATAATTTAATGAAACATATATAACTAATAATTAAATAGATTATTAGAAAATAGAAATCAAATTCGAATCGAATATATAGAAAAAGGAATAGAATAGAAAAAAATTCATTATTATTTTATTTGAATGGAATTCAAAATTAGAAAAATTAGAAAATGAATATAATTATTAATTATATAATAATAATGAATTAATTCGAATCTAAATAGAATAGAACTACTAAGAAGGAAGGGATACTTTGGAGTGATTTGTCCGCCAGAGAAAGGAGGTTAAACTCTATTTCTTCCACTTTCATTCATTGATTCATTCATTTTTAAGACGAGATATGCCTATCTCTATTTCACACTAAACCAGAAAA